CTTCTGCTTAATTATATTTCTTAATTATATTTATAGAATATCAGTTCTATTTCTACTATTATTATGATATTACATATTCCAAAAATCGAATTGTAAACGCGCGCAGATACCTATATATCATATACAAGATACTTAATTGTCTGTGTAATCTCTGTTCTGGTTTCGGGGTTTACATATACTCATAATTGTTGTTATAATTGAAATTGAGAATGAAAAAAAGGAAAGTAAAATAAAGATTTTTTATTGAAAAGACGCAATACTGATTAGTTATCATTTGGATTTTCTTATGTCATTAGGGAAACATAATTTGAAATCAAAATCGAAGAATCGTTCATGAATTCGCAGTCAAGTCAATAGTTAATGGTTCCAATTTATCATGAATTTTTACTTTTGTGACTGAAAGTCGATATATTTGCAAAGGTATGGATCCAATCAAAATAAAAAGGAAACATTTTTTTTAGTAGGAAGGGAATTAAGGAAAAGGGATTCAAAATGAAAGTACAATAAAAAAAAAGAAGTTCAGTAATCCATCCAAAAGAGATTTTCATCTATTTTGTATCGTTTTGGCGGCATGGCCGAGTGGTAAGGCGGAGGACTGCAAATCCTTTTTCCCCAGTTCAAATCCGGGTGTCGCCTGATTTTAATTAATAAAAGACTCGAAATCCCTTATTGACTGATATAATCTATAACTCACCGAATTGTTCCCCAGTCGAAGGAGAGGCCGGGGTCTCTTGATACATACTTGATTCTAAGCATCTGGGGTTCTCAAATGAAAAGTTTAAGTGCCTAGGATTCAAGGAAAGATTATAGTAAGTAGTGGAAGAGAATCAAGAGGTCTTGATAGACCTTCCACTACTAGCGGGTTGGTTACTGACTGGACCTTGAATTCGATTGGATAGCCGGAGGTGATATCTAACTAATTAGTAGTTAGTAATTGTGGAAAAGCGGAATATGTTTTGTATACAAACTCAAATCAAAAGAGTCTCTGAGTACTCAGGTATTCGATTAATATTCGATTGGATAACTGGCTTTTTTTTATAGAATAGAAAAAGTTAAAAAATAACTTCTTTTACACCGGTCAAGAGTCGAATAGACTGTTAAAACTCGTATAGGAATTTGTTATATGTATGTGTCTTTATTGGATTGGTTCATTAAATGAATATTCCGAAATAAAAATCCTTTTTTGACTCTGTACCATTGATTTCACTATTATTAATGAACAATAATGGAATAATTCCTTCATATTCATAGAGATAGGGGACATAATTCACATGGATATTGTAAGTCTTGCTTGGGCTGCTTTAATGGTAGTCTTTTCATTTTCCCTTTCACTTGTAGTATGGGGAAGAAGTGGACTCTAGAAAGACTACTTAACTAATTGAGTTTTGAGTTGAGGAATCAAACTGTATCAAATTGTTTTGTAGATCGTTCCGCAAAGTGTTTTTAAAGAAAAAAATGTCAATCAAAGAGGTATTTCAATAATTCCTATGTTTCCATTTTGAAAGGAGATAGAGATGATAGGAAATTTATTTCAAACGAATTTTTCCTAAATTCTCTATTTCGCCGAACGGACTCTTATCCAAGGACAATGAATGGGGAACAAGAGACCCCTTTTCTTTTGTTTTCCTCATCCAAGAGAAAGCCGTTCTGTTATTAATTTAATATAATTTAAGGATATACGTACTTTCTAGAGGAAAGAACATAGACATAGTAGTTGTTTAACAAGATATACACATAATAAGATCTTGACTTGGGCGAGTCGCATATTTGGCACTTATCACTTGTTTTATTATTTTATAAAATCGACTCATTTCATATCTTAAGTATTACAAATTAATGAGGTTTATTATTCGAAGAAATTTACATACCATAGAACTCTTTTGATCATCTATCAACCAGTCAATCAATTCAATTACTTTATTTCTTGGGAATGATAAAAAAAGATTACTAAGTTGTTTTTTTTTATTAATATAGGCCATACCCATATCATTTTTCTTTCTTTGATTCTTTCGGTGGATGTTGGGATTTATATTTGAAATAATCGGAAATCTAGGAATTCAAACTGTAAAATATAAATAAGAATTGCCTTTCGATTATTTCGGATTGATCAGAATCAATACAAATCAATCAAATAGATGTAGCAGAAAAATAGAATTGGGATCACTATATACCTAACATATATGAAGATACATATTCTAGATTGATCTATATTAAATTAAGTCGGTATCTTTACTTTAATAGAAATAGAATTTAGAATTCTAGTAAATAGAATTATAGTACAACTTTCTACACTACAAAAAAAATACCAATCTAATAGATTGGTATTTTTTTAATCAAAGAAGTCAAGTCTCATTCAAATTAATCATTTTGACTGACCGTTTTTACATAGATAATAAGTAAAAAAGCTGTAGGAACTAGAATGAAGAGTGCAGTAGCAATAAATGCGAGAATATTTACTTCCATAATCTCATCGTTTTTTTTTTTTACTTCGCAATAACTCGGGATTTAATCCCATAGAGATGATAAGAATTTCGCCTGTAAATTCAATGGGATGAATTCCATCTTAATGATATTGAATCGGATTAATATCATGAATAACAATATCTGAGCTATCATATCAATTCGCCGTCGCGAATTGAATAGTATAACATAGGAAGATCTTTTATCCATACTGAATCAAAAAAAAAAATAGAATTCCTGATCGAATCAAGAATTCCTTATTTATCATTCTTTTTTTTCCATAACCTACTGTCTTCCTTGTACAATCAATCATCTGATGAAGTCTCATCCGATCACTTTTCCACTTCTATTGGTTACAAAACCCCAAAAACCAACTTTGATCCTTCTTTTATTAATATCCTCCCCTCTTTTCTTAGGTTAGTACTAGGGCACATATATGAAAAGTTCAACGTGCAATTTGAATGAGATAGAATGTTTCAAATTGCAATTAGTTAGTCTTAATGATTGAGATGGTGGAAAATCGGAGACAGAAGGAGAGATAGGATTAATCTGAAAAGTATTTTGTCAGGATAACTATAATAAAAAATAAAAAGAAAAAAATTGTCTATTGTACAAGATGTACAAGAAACGAATTCTATATGTGTATGTACTCCCGAAAAGCATATGGGACTCTATTCCATTAGATAGACGCAAGAAATTGAAAAACCAGACCCAATCAATATGGTATCTCTTGGACTTGGAATTCTAAACTTGGAATCCTAAATAGGATCTTATCAATAAAAAATTATATATACTAGTACTAATCCACATATCTCTCCCAGTAATCAGTCCTGGCTGAAGTAATGAAAATTTTCAGGTTTTTTTTGATGAGAAATAAATGAAAAAGAAAAGAAAAAAGAAATAAGAATCATAAGAATATCATAAGAATCCCTATTGAGAGTGAAATTCTATTATCTTCCATCTCCCAGAAAGTGGAAAGTTGAATTGATATATTTTATTTATTGGATCCGTCGGGACTGACGGGGCTCGAACCCGCAGCTTCCGCCTTGACAGGGCGGTGCTCTGACCAATTGAACTACAATCCCCGGGAACTTTTGATTCAAAACATTTCTAATTAAAATTTTCGTGTTGGAGCAGAGACGCAAGGACTATTTTGATATCCACATGAATATGCACTTTAGTGAAAACCACACGAATTACTAGTAATTTTTCCTTATTTCAATTTCTTAAGTATATAGCAGAAAATTTGACTTGTTTATTCCGCGTATCAGCCATTTCTAGAGGACAAATATCTTCATCTCATAGCGGATGAGCTAATTATTGGGTCGAGCTGGATTTGAACCAGCGTAGACATATTGCCAACGAATTTACAGTCCGTCCCCATTAACCGCTCGGGCATCGACCCAGGAAGAATCCATTTTAGGCTTATTGATAATTCATGATCAACTTCCTTTTGTAGTACCCTACCCCCAGGGGAAGTCGAATCCCCGCTGCCTCCTTGAAAGAGAGATGTCCTGAACCACTAGACGATGGGGGCATACATGCCCAACTGCCTATGTTCATAGTATGAACAATTTTTTGAAATTGTCAATAGAATCTAATAATTCTAATTAGAAATTAGATTCAAAAGGATCTTTCCGTCGTAATATATGTACATAGATACATTTTCTATGTATATACATAGTGACTATGTCAAGAATTGAATAAAAGGGCCCTTTTAACTCAGTGGTAGAGTAACGCCATGGTAAGGCGTAAGTCATCGGTTCAAATCCGATAAGGGGCTTTTTTTTTAGTTTCGTTTTTTCATAACATAAAAGGCCATCCTATTTCTATTTGATGGGGAATAGAGATATTGTTTGTTGATATTTTTAAAGTAAAAAGTAAACACTGTATAAGTATAATAAGTTATACTATATTATAACTATAGTAGTTATAAAGTTGAACTTTTATTCATTATAATGAATAATTATAAGATAAGTTGTTTCTCGAATCACCAAATATTCCTATTTTCTATTATTTGAATAAAATCCGTTGGAATGGAAAGATTCGAAATCAACAAATGAAAAAGTAAGTGGACCTGACTTATTGAATCATGACTATATACGCTATTCTGATATTTAAATTTGATAGAAATAAAATTGGAACAGTTGACTTTTTTTTCTTTAGACTCTGCATAAATTTGTCGATATTTCCGATTAAATTTTTGTGTTCCTAGCTATTCCATAGAATAGATAGGAATAAATTGACTATTCTCTTCGTTCATAGAGAGGGAAACTTTTATTCCAAATCACAAAAAAAGCCATTATTCAATATTTTTCTTTGATTCCAAAACGGAATTAAATTCGATCTTATCTATCGAATAAGATTTAGCTATATTCATCGAATCGTGGCTTTATGTACCAACTATTTCTATATCCATGCATCCCATATTTTTGTTCTGACAATGGCAATGGGATAGAGAATGTATGCGGGAAAGAAACTTTCATTTCCAGTTTCCTATTATTTTCTTGTTTTTTGAATATCATATTTAATTAAATATT